ACCATTTTATGAATAGGAGTGTTCTCTATCCATAAAATATTCATTTTGAACCATCTCTATATTAACATAGAGGGTGAAAGAGTACCGCGCTGCGTCTAGACTTCAAACAGTTTGCTTTAACCATATTCATATTAATGGCCACACATTATTGGTTAATAGAGAATCAAAAAAAAATTACCAATGAATCACGAAATGCTATGGTTCTTATCCAGAATCTCTTAATTTATTCCGAAGTCATTCGTGAGATCGTGCACCTTTTTTTCTAGTTATAACGAAAAAGGTACAGCTGGTTGGATCCAGCATATTCTTGAAATAAACAACCCGCACACACTCCCTTTCCAAAAAAGATCAATACACCAAGCACTACACTTAGATTTATTAGATTTGTTGATAAAATATCGGTATTAAACCCGAAACTCCCGGCGGATGGCCAATGGCCCAAAGAAAGGAAAGAATCGGTTACATTTTTCATATGATCTCCTATAGACTAAATAGATAGACTAAAAAATCGAATAGAGTTCTTTTTGTATCACTTCGCCCCTCTTTTTTATTTATTTCCTATTTAAAATTCAAAAAGTATTTGATTTATGTGAACTATCCCCCTTGTGTCAATCCTTAGTTTCTCCTGGACTCCGAAGGGGAAGGATGAAAGAGAATGGGTATACTAATCTCTCATCCACAAATCAACCCTTCCCGCAGGTTATTTTGTCTTTGTCAACGAATAAGTAATTGTAGGAGTGAAATCTTAATAGAATTCGAAAAAGGAAACAATTAGTTCAAGGCAAAAAAATAGGGATTTTTCATATTAAACAAAAGGATTCGCAAACAAAAGCGCTAATGCTACAACCAGTCCATAAATTGTTAAAGCTTCCATAAAAGCTAGACTAAGCAATAGAGTACCTCGTATTTTTCCCTCTGCCTCAGGCTGTCTCGCAATACCCTCTACAGCTTGACCCGCGGCAGTCCCTTGACCAACTCCGGGTCCAATAGAAGCAAGCCCTACAGCCAACCCAGCAGCAATAACGGAAGCGGCAGAAATAAGTGGATTCATGATAAGTTCCCTCGTACCAAAAAAAGAAAAGAAATGGTTAATGATACAATCAACCAAAGAATTATGACTTAATAATTCCGTCGCTAGCATTTCGAAGTAACTAAGAACTTCGAGTTAAAGTATGAAGTAATAGTATTAGTGAATAATTCGAGCTATTTTTTTTTAGTTTCTGTTTCTATCCACAGAGTCTTTGTGAATCCATACGACTTTCGATCTTCCATTTCTTGGTTCCGAACTCTTATTTTCGTCCACCCTTTTCTTAATTTCATCTGTTTATTTAGTCAATTCACAGTCACAAGGAGACGGAAAGGGAAAGGCTTCTATTGGTATTAGAATCCCTGCCAAAATTCATAGGAGGCGGGTGGCAAATAAAATATCTCTTTAGTTCATATAGAATCAGTCAATATCTAATATCACATATACGTGTCTTTCTTCCAGAACGTAAACCAAGCATTCATCTTAGATTCATTAGATTCAATCGGATTCGAGAATCAATTATCGAAATATCTACAAGAGTTTACTTATTTATAGTTTATAGCCATTCAATATTCAATTACATATACCTACCCTCTCCAAACCAACCCATTTTTTATGAATTAGTTTTTTGTGTAAATTCTTTTTTTTTTTTCTTTCTTTTTCTTTATCATTATTCCAATGTATCCAATCTAAATGGACAAATTGGTTAGTCCAAATCATTGCATAGAAATATTATTATTTGATTGATCTAAGTTCATACAATTTGTTATTTATTATATTACTATTTTCGTTTGGTTAATCGTTGAATAAAACAACTGAAATGGGAATCCTTCGCCCTTTTTTTATTTTTATTTTATTTAATTCTTTTATTTAATATTAATATTTAATCACACGTCCTAAATACAGGCATTCATATTGAATATTCAAATTCTTTTATTATTTGAATATTGAACTTGAACTATTGAATAATGAGATAGAAATCGAATATTCGTTGAGGAGAGGTATGATATTAAGTGGACGAAAGATAACTTTAGGAAAAAGATTTTTTGATCTCTTTCCTTTTTTACACCTATCTAATATCGTTAATATCGTAATGTTTTTGCTATTACTCTATATCGTATATGGCCTAGTTGTATATTCCCTAAGTCAATTTTATTGAACCAAAGAAAAAGACCCGTTAGTTTGAAAAAACTATTTCAATGATGGCCCTCCATGGATTCACCGATATAAGCCGCGGCTAAAGTTGCAAAAATAAGAGCTTGAATACCACTTGTAAATAATCCAAGGAACATAACAGGTATAGGAACCACTGAAGGTACTAAAGAAACTAGAACAACAACGACTAATTCATCAGCTAAGATATTTCCGAAAAGTCGAAAACTTAGCGATAGGGGTTTTGTAAAATCTTCTAAGATGTTAATGGGTAAAAGGATTGGAGTTGGTTGAATATATTTCCCGAAATAACCTAATCCT